TCCCGTACGTTCATCACAGAATATTTCTAGGTCCCAATACACCCAATGCCAGATAGCTGCCAAGAAGCACAAGCCAGAAAACAAAATATGTGCCCCTGCCACGCCTTCATAACTCCAAATGCCCGGATTCGTTATAGTTCCTCCCGAGATACTCCAACCCCCCCACGAATTGGTTATTCCTAAACGAGTCATGAAGGGTATAACGAACATGCCTTGTCTCCACATTGGATCAAGAACAGGGTCAGAGGGATCAAAAACCGCTAATTCATATAGAGCCATCGAGCCGGCCCAACCAGAAACTAGAGCTGTATGCATTATATGGACAGAAAGTAATCGACCGGGATCATTCAATACAACAGTATGAACACGATACCAAGGCAAACCCATGTAAATACCCCTTTCTGAAAAAGAAATAGACATTATGTAACTTTATCGCATTGGAAAAGACTAGACCGTGTATTTCACCTGTTCGGTAGATTTTGTATAGGAAAAGATTTATATTTATTTGTATTCCCTTCTTTTATTTTTAATGAAATAGAATAGAAAGAATTTGAAAATAGAAAGAGAAGGAAACAATTCTATTTATTTCTATTTAAAAGAACAAAGAGAAACAGATCTTATTCTATACTCGATAAGTACCAATACGCAATGGGAGGATTTTGAGGGAAAAAGAATGCATAGATACTTTTTATAATTCGAAATCATTCGAACAATCGGCTGATCCGATCGATCCCGTTCGTTACAATTTTTCTTTATTCATTCTGTCTTCCTCTATGAACCTTCCAGTCCTATATTCCTATATATAAAGTATATATCTATATACTAATATTCTAAATTAGAATCTATATACTTAATATATACTATACTCTAATTCTATCTAGATAATAATATATCTATACTAATAATATTAAGTTTTATTTTCTATAATATATAGAATATAGAAATAAAATTAAAAGATATAAAAATAGAATGAATATTATAGAAAATGAATATATAGAATATATTAGATTAGAATATAGAAATATGCTAATACTACTAATACTTACTAATACTTATATTATATATATATAAGATATAAAATATAAGATATAAAAATAGAAAAGAAAAAAAATATATAAAAAATATATAGAATATAAAAATAGAAAAGAAAGAGAAAAAATGATGAAGACAATAAAACCCATTGTTACGTTTCCATATTAAAGTAAAGTATAGTACTTCATTTTTTCTTTATCTTAATGCCCATTGGTGTTCCAAAAGTACCTTTTCGGAATCCTGGAGAGGAAGATGCAGCTTGGGTTGACGTATAGTGCGACTTGTCAGACATATGGGTCATATGGTATTTCCCCATTATCTCCCCCGATCGAGTATTCTCTATTTCGCCCAATCCAATAAATAGATATTCAATCTTGTATTGATTGAACAATCAATAATTCGGAGCGTGAAGCACAATAATTCCTATTGGGGATGAATATTATCAATTAATATAATTGATGGTTTACTTGGACTGATAAAGTATCCAGGCTCCGTTCAGAGAATACAAAATTGGAAAAGGTAAGAGTAAAAGTAATAGAATGGAAGTGTAAATGTAGTAATATAAATAAGAAATATTAAATAGAAAAAATAGAATAATATTAGATAATTAAATAAGAAACATTAAATAAAGAATATAAAAATAAAATATAAATTTAATTAAAGTATTAATAAATTATGAAATTCATTAATAATTAAATAGAATATAATATAACTTACTATAATAGAACTAGAATAGAATATTCTATTCTAATCTATTATGTAGAATATATGATGATTACACGATTACCACTTGTATCATAGACTATTTCTATACTTACTATAGGGATAGTCTAAAACTGCCTACCAATGGAGTAGTATTATTAATACATCGAATATTTTGGGGAAAGTTATGAAACAATTGAAAAAAAAGAAGTGGTACTGGAATCATTTGACCTATATGCGCAAATGGAATTCGGGCAAATCTTCCCCCGGAGTAGAACAAGAACCTAAAAGAATTGAAAGGGTCCATTCAGGAACAAGAAAATTACATCGTAATTTAAATTTCGATGAAACAATACATCAATGAGAAGTTAGTTCAATAAGTTCATAAAATTCTTTTTTATTTTCTACATTATAGAATATAGGGAAGGGTAAGGAGGGCAAAACTAATGTTAAAAAAAAAAGAAATAAGACTGGAATCAATACATTGATTTTTTTTCGCAATTCTTTCGAACCGTATGCATCCAAAGGTGCACGTACGGTTCCTCAGGGATACAATTTTTCCCTAATCAACCGACTTCATCGAGAAAGATTACTTTTTTTAGGTCAAGAGGTTGATAGCGAGATCTCGAATCAACTTGTTGGTCTCATGGTATATCTCAGCATAGAAGATGATACTAGGGATCTTTATTTGTTTATAAATTCTCCAGGCGGATGGGTAATACCAGGAATAGCCATTTATGATACTATGCAATTTGTGTCACCGGATGTACATACAGTATGTATGGGATTAGCCGCTTCAATGGGATCTTTCATTCTGGTTGGAGGAGAAATTACCAAACGTCTAGCATTCCCTCACGCTTGGCGCCAATGAGTTTTTTTATTTGAGAAAAAAATACTATGCCTTCGCTGTATCGAATATGAATCAAATAAAGAATAAGTAATAATAGCATGGCACTTCGAGTTCGATATGAACAAACCCTTAGTGTTTTTTTTTCTAACATGAGATTTTGTATCGAGATAGTAGTATGAAAGAAGGGTTATTCCTAAGTTGATTTTATGTGTCAAGCAAGAGTCAATTTCAGCGTCACAAACCATTATTCTTCCACACCAGAAGTATCTTTCTTATTTTTATGTTATGAGAGAAAGAGTCAAAAAAATGGAAAAAATCATTTGATCCTTCTTGGATCATATCAAAAAGAAACTTTGGGATTGCTAAACCACAGACGAGATAAATAGATAAACATATAAAGCAACAGAACCATCATAGTATCTTTTTTACTACTACGAAAGGAAGGGTGGTAAATGGATCATTTAACGATTTGGATCGGATGGGTTCTTTTTCTTCTTTTCGATAGAATTTTTTCTATCGAAAAAATAAATTCCATTGCAGAGCCGTATGCAATGTACAAAAGATGCCCGTACGGTTGTTTAATTCTATTTTTTATTGTTATTTTGATTACCCCTTACTTTAACCCAATCGTGCGATATATAGATAGAAGAGCCATTCATGATGTTATATCAATATCATCAGGGTTATGATTCACCAACCTGCTAGTTCTTTTTACGAGGCACAAGCAGGGGATTTTATCCTGGAAGCAGAAGAACTATTGAAGCTTCGCGAAACTCTCACAAAAGTTTATGTACAAAGAACGGGCAACCCTTTATGGGTTATATCCGAAGATATGGAAAGGGATGTTTTTATGTCAGCAACAGAAGCCCAAGCTCATGGCATCGTTGATCTTGTAGCGATCGAAAATGAAAATACTAGGGATAAGAATTCCGTTTAAAAATTCGAAATTTCCGTGTGAATAGAAATCATTCATAATCATCAACCATCAGGTTAAGATCGATCTAAGCCAACCCGCTCTATTCTATCTAGAATGAGATTCTATAGACACGCCATGCCAACCATTAAACAACTTATTAGAAACGCAAGACAGCCAATAAGAAATGTCACGAAATCTCCCGCTCTTCGAGGATGTCCTCAGCGTCGAGGAACATGTACTAGGGTGTATGTGCGACTCGTTCAGTTCAGATTATGATGAGTTTGAAGAAATGCAAAAGTATCAACGACCACTATCAATGAATTAGGATAGATAGAGTGGAAGACAGCCATTTAATTTACTAGTATCTAAAAATGAAGATCTATCATCTACCTAATTATGTTATGAATTTATGGTTTCTATTGGTGCAAATCCAATCACTCCGTTTGAGATGAAAAGGAATTCTCCATTGGTAACAAATAGTTATCCATTAAGCGGAGGAAAAAGGTTATGCTCCTATTCCTTTTCTTTAAAAAACGGACTAACAGGGTCAGCTACCTAGCCAACTTTCAGAATTAAATGCCGTCACTGTATGGATAGCTTTTTTTGTGAAAAGGACTATTACTTTCTAATTAGAATTGAAAAAAGAATTCTAATTGAAAAATGGATGGGTAGAGCCAAAGAGTGTGAACTATACAAGTTCACAATAAAATTCGATGAAATGAAAGAAGAGGCTCCGGTGTATAGAGAGGACCTCACCGTTTCAGAAGTTGCCATAGAAACGAGGAAACCCACTATTCTTTTTTATTTAGTAGTAGTCGAATTTCTTATTTCCAGGCGAGATACCTTGAAGAAAGAAAAAATCGTGGTCGGGAAGGTCATAGTCGCAAAAGCCATTGGAATTTATATTTTATATATCGGAAGAATCCGTTTTGTTATTAATTGACCGGAAGAAAAGGATGACTGAAAGAAGAGAAATCAATTAGTTATTCAAGAAAGTTTCATTTGATTCAATGACCAGAGTTAAACGAGGATATACAGCTCGGAGACGTCGAAAAAAGATTCGTTTATTTGCATCAACCTTTATAGGGGCTCATTCAAGACTTACTCGAACGACTACTCAACAAAGAATGAGAGCTTTGGTTTCCTCTCATCGAGATAGGAGCAGGAAAAAAAGAGATTTTCGTCGTTTGTGGATCACTCGGATAAATGCGGTAACTCGTGAAGATAGGCTATTCTATAGTTATAGCCTATTCATCAACAATCTGTACAAGAGACAATTGCTTCTGAATCGTAAAATACTTGTGCAAATAGCCCTATCAAATAAGAATTGTTTTGATATTATTTCAAATAAAATCATCAATCAAAAATAAAAAAAAAATACAAATCAAATAAAGGAATAAAAGAATATTAATAGAATCTATTATACATGAAACAAGAATGATTGAAACAGGATTTCCCGGAGAAAGGACTCCGGGAAGATAGAAAAAAAGAAATTAAGATTTGAGTAGTAGGAATAAACGAACATTTTTCAATAAAAAAAGATTTCTTTCTCATTTTTCCTTTTTTATAATACAAGAATCAAATCTGGATTCTAGTTTTTTCGAGCAAAACATTAATATAAGCTTGAGTTCCGATTGGAGTTTTGAGGAGTATATCTATTTATTTTTGGTTCTAGGACCAGTAGTTCTAGGGATCGACTCCACTCTCTCCAATTGTTTCTCATTATTACGAAAAGGTAACAAAGATAAAATACGAGCTTGTTTTATAGCAATAGTAATTAATCTTTGTTGTTTCAAGGTCAACCTATTTGTCCGTCTAGATAAGATTTTTCCTTGTTCACTAAGAAATCGACTAATTAAACTCATGTTTCTATAATCGATTTGATCCCCCGATCCAATTGGGGGTAAACGCTTACGAAAAGATCGCTTGGATTTACGAAAAGGTTGTTTGGATTTATCCATGGTTTGCTTATTCCTTGTTTGTTTATTCCTTCTATATAAAAGAATCTAGAAAATAGAATTCTCTTTTTTTTTCTTATTCATTTAAGATTCGACCAAAATAGTATTTGGTTTGTATTATATATGTTAAGATGTAAAGTTCTTACTCTTCCCGCTACTTGGAAAAATCACACACACATTCCGTTCCACCTATTTCTTTATTTCCCCATGAATCGTATACTTTTGACAATAGCGACAAAATTTTCTAAATTCTAGTCGATTGGGTGTATTGTGTCGATTCTTTTGAGTAATATATCTAGAAATGCCCGGCGATTCTTTATTGACACCCTTTCGAACACAACAGGTACATTCCAAAATCACTATAATTCTGATATCTTTACCCTTGGCCATGAACCTCCTTTTCATTTTGGATCGACTTCACTTTATAAAAATAAAAAAAAAAGAATCTATATTCTATATCTAGACTCTATTAATAAAAGTTACTAACTAGAAATGGAATTTGTAAATATTTTCTTTTTCGAATTATTAGAATTCAAATGACTTCGGAGTACTATAATCTAAAATAGAATTACTATAACTATAAAGAAAAAGAGTCATATTCATTAATAGAAGAATATTAAGAATATCGTAATAATTAATTAATACAATTTTTTCTAACTATGAATTATTCCTATCCTAATCTCAGTATTTTATTCTTTCTATGTTAAAATTTCGTCGCCCCTAGACTGGATCCACATTTCCATTTCTTTCCCCCCAAATTCTATCGTAGATTCACTGTATTTTGACTGAGGTTCAATACACTCTTTCTCTTTCTTTTTTTTTTTAGGATAGGAAAGAAAAAGGAAGCGAAATTGGAGCCATGTTACGTAGAATTGTATCTCAAATCTTCGTTCATTTCTTCACAGATCAATACAAGAATTCAATCAGGATGAAAAAAAGGGGAATGACAAGGCATCCGGAAATAAACGATTAATTTCTATCAATAGACCTGCTAAAGACCCAAACCATAGAGTGGTTAGCACAGGTGCCGTTGAGAGATATGTTTTTATATCTCGCATTGAAAATCCTCCTTCTTCTTTTATTTTCTATTTTTTTCTTATTTATTTTAATTCTTTATTTGTATTGTATATTGTAATACATATATAGTCCTAGTTCGATATTCTAATACATAGATCATAGATAACCCGATATTTTAGTTCAAGATCATTTGTTTTTGCTTGAAATAAAATTAGAATTAGGAATTACTAACTAAAATGCATATGTACAATGACCCAGCATATTCAATTTTGCCGCTCCCTAAAAAAATGACAAGAACATTCTCTACCTATAACATTCTCTACCTATATAGATAGGTAGAGCAAAAAAGAAGGATGTGGAAAACAAAACATGTATTTTATACAATGACACTGTACAACAATTTTTAAAAGGGATGTAGCGCAGCTTGGTAGCGCGTTTGTTTTGGGTACAAAATGTCACAGGTTCAAATCCTGTCATCCCTACCTATTCTTTCTCCTATGGACAGTTACGAGGGATTCATTGAGTAAGATCGGGAAATTTTGGACATAATCTTTCGTTTGTACATACTATATGTACATGTACACAAGACCCCTCGGGGGTAAAAAAATACTTTTCTTTAACTTTACAATCGTATCTACTGTTATACGATATAAGAAAGCGCTCTTAGTTCAGTTCGGTAGAACGCGGGTCTCCAAAACCCGATGTCGTAGGTTCAAATCCTACAGAGCGTGATTTCGTTTATGTTATGTCGAATTACAATGAAATAACTTAACAAAACAAAGTCTAATTGCAACTTAAATTTGACCTCCTCCTTGTAGGAGGTCAATCAAAAAAAGAAATGTTACTCAATCAAAGGTCCAACTGATCACCGCGCCTGTATTGTAAATATGCAGTTACAAATAATCCTGTTAAAGTAATAGGAATTAGACCTAAGACGATTCCGAATAGAAAAACTTCAATCATTTCAATTTGTTTTAGGGAATAAAAAGAGAGGTAAGATTTATCCCTAAATATTAATCTGAATT